AGCTCGACCTTATCGGTCGAGCCCGCTTTCCGGCTTCCTCCGATTGGTTGATTGTCGTAGTTTGTTTGTGTAGCTTAGTAGTATGCTTAATCCGCTTAATATTTTCTAATGTAGCTTAATTAGTTTCTATCCTGCTAGGGGAAGCAACAGGAAGGCGAAGCCTAGGTGATGAGGGCGGGTCGATAGAGCTGCCCGGCAGAGGAGAACTCAATTACTAGCAAGCAAGGGAGAGAGATTCACCTGACGGAACTACACCGAAAAAGTGCGGAATCAAGGTCCCATAGTAAACTCCTTTCCTCGGTTAGAGCAGGAAAGAGAGAGAGGACTCAACAGAGCTTCTGAGAGTGAAAAAGAGTTTAGTTCAAAAGAGGGAGAATGCTTTTGTCTGACATAACTACAAAGAAGCAACGGATGAGCGCCCTAGCGCGAAATCGGTAAAGAAAAGATTTCACGGTTCCCTTGCGGGATGGGAAGGATCCCCCCCACTTCAAGTAGACAATTCGAGATCCTCCTTGCTTAATTCGAAAAATGAGCCATTTTTATTTTAATATTCCCCCGCTCGAATGAGTTCCCCCATTATCCTGTCCCTCGCCTCTATGCCCGTTTCCTTCATGGGATCGCCCGATTTCTTGTGTTCCCCACCCAAAAGGCTAAAGTCCCGGTTTCTATACAGAGATATGCCCATCAGATGAAAGTTTTTCACGGTCTACAGGAACCTTGTTTTACTATTCTATTTTCATAGGCAAGACTAACTAGTAGTTCCAAAGAAAGGAGCATCTGGCATAGGCAGCAAGCCTTGGGAAGGCTTTCTTCGTATGATCGGTTCTTTTTTCACATGTAGGTTCCTCCGCAGATGGTATGGTCGGCTTGCGCTCTTACTTGGAAGTGGTCTCAGTCGGCAGAACAGAAATCAATGTTGGGGATGGACCTTAGCGTTTCCTCTCTATCCGGAAGTAGGGAATCCCTTGCATATCCCGTTTTGAGACAGACCATCGCCGATAAAGTGGAATCTACTATTGCCTGCTGCCTGCCAGGTCATTCAATCTCTCTCACTCCCAGGGTTTAGCTCCCGGCTGGAGGAAGAGGGGCAAGGCATTAGGGATAGCAGCTTCCGCCTCCGGTAATGAATGGATAAGGTGGTAGTTCAATATTTCAGAATAGCCATAATGGAAGAACTTATTGCTTGTCTGGCCCTCTTCCCCGCCCTACGAATCAAACATCTCCTGGCATCTAGTTTATTTAAAAAAGAGATTGGTTAGTCGCCTTCTGTTCATTCTTACCCCGCCCTCTCCTCATCAGTTGAGTGCTTTCACTCCTTTCCCTCATCGGATTGGCTTAACAGTGGACTACGTTCGTTGCGTCGCCTTGGCAGTCAATTCGATGCGGCGGTCAAGCGAGAAGGAAAACTAGCACTAGCTAGTTGTTTTAAGAAAGCAAGCCATCAAGCTAGCAACGCTACGAGTAAGCCTAAAGCTAGTTGTTCAGCCGTTCAGCTAGCAACGCTTTGAGAAAGCACGCGAGGAAGCGAGCTAGTGTAGTTGTTCAGCGGAGCGAAGAAAGCTGTCCGTTCTTTGGATTCAAGAAAGAAGAAATAATAAGAATTGCTTCTAAGCTTTTTTTACAGTTCTTTCGCAGTCTGGGAGGTGGAAGCGGGGAATCGGACTCTGTACCCCCAATTGAGTCGTATTAGTCTTAAGGTTGGCCACGCTTAAAGATGGGTGCCTCCCCACTGGCTAATAGTGATGACAGAAAGAGTCAAGCTTGCTAGCAACAGTTCCCGCTTAGGCCTCATCTCCTTCTGAAGCATATCCGGATTCCCATCATTTGCAGTCGTAGGCGAAGGAGACAAGGGCGAGGCACCGAACATGTTCTATCCTCAACCTGCATCCGTCATTAGTAATCTCAATCCGCTTTTCCTATTCACTAGTACACTGCGCGCTACAACTAGCAGCCCCTTGTATAGTAAGGGAAAACGCTAGCGCGCTAGCTAGCTACTTATAGTTAGAAGCCCTACTTTATTATTTATAGGATATTTGAAGAAGCCTTCTGAAAAACAGAAGCGCGCAACGGCCGAAAAGCCAGCAACTTGTTAGGAGTAGGTTTTGGCTTGCCCCTTTCTTATTATTAGTAAGATAGGTTTGGAACCCTATACAAGGGGCTGCTTGCTGCTCGCCCCTATCTCTAAAGGGGCTTATGCACTCCACTCGTTACCACTAAACGACGAAGCCAGGAGCGGAAGGAGGGACTTGAACCCTCAACCTCAGCCTTGGCAAGGCTATGCTCTACCATTAAGCTATTTCCGCCAGCTACGGTAGTGGCGAAGCACTACTGAGCAATTCACGTATCACTTGATACGGACGACTTCTGTTTTTCCGCCGGACCACACTCTTGACCTCCGATCGAGCTACGAGCACGAGTAGGTAGGCGTCTAGGGGGGGAGGGGCGGCTGGGCTGGGAAGGAAGGGGGGACCCCTCTTTTTTCTTCGCGCCAGATGAGATGATGATTAGTGGGTCAGGTCCAGTGTGTGCTCTTGATCACAATCACTAAAGGGGCGGGCAGGCTGGGCTGCCCTTTCAATCAATCTCCGGCCGCTCAGTGCCGCTATTGGTGCGAGTTGTAAGGAGTCTTGGTCTCGAGTCGAGCTGGGGCGTCATTTCATTCTCGTAACGGGAGTGAGTGCACCGCAAGACCAGACAAGTTACTCCCTCGCCTCGCAGCGGCAGCATCTGTCTTTTTTTTAAGTTAAGTCATTTCCTAAGACGGCTCCTCTTATTCTACGATAATCCAAGCAGCAGCTCCACGAGTCCGCTCGGAACCAGTCGATTCCTGAGCCATTCGGTTGGCGTTTGCCAGCCACTAGAGCAAGTAAGAGAACCTACAGTGAATGAACTTAAAGAACCGCAGATTTTTACCAGATTGTACGCCTTTGTGTCTGGCTATGTATATGGATGTGCATAAAGAAGGGACATCTCTCTCCTTTTTTTTTGGGGGGGAAGAGAGAGGGAATAAGCTGCAGCGGCACCTCACGAACTTCTTACTGGGGCAGCACCATCCTATAGGCGCGAGGGTTTGGATGCACGTGTTTTGTTCATATTCCTGCGCAGTTAAGAGAAAAAGTGTCCCCAAGGCAACCACTTGTGTCTTTCTTGGATATGCTCAGTCCGGGTATAGATGCTATGACGTGAAATCCAAGAGACTCGATGTATCCTTGAATGTTCTCTTTAATGAGGTCGCCTCAAATTTTCCTTAACCTAATTAATCAGCCCCGGGGGAGAATGGTGATGGAGATGTATTGCGGCCTTCTCCTGTTCATCAACTCGAACCTCATTCTTCAGCAGTTGATGTTACGGATCAGCCTCACTCTTCAGGCCAGCTGCCCAGCATCTTCTGCCGATTGTCAGCCTGTTCAGCTGACCTCAGAGGATTCCAGTCACCCGGCACAGCATGTTTATTCTCGGCGGCGATTACATTATGTTTCCCAGACTAAGACTACTCCAGAAGATCCGCAGTCTAGCCCAGTCGCTTCCTCATATTCTGGATCCCTCTCTCAGGTTCGTCGATCCTCTCAAGTTTCTTATCCTGTTGAAGGATTTTTGTCTTATCTTATGAATCGTTTTCCCCAAAACATCGAGCTTACCTCATGTCAGTTCAATCTTCTCATGAACCTGAATCATTTGCTGAAGCCTTCAATTATTCTTGCTGGAGAGATGCTATGCAGGAAGAAATCAATGCCCAGGAAAAAAAGAAAAAGACTGAGTCTCATTGCCTGCAGGGAAACAAGCCATTGGCTGCAAGTGGATTTACAAGATCAAGCATAAAGCAGATGGCTCGGTAGAGAGATACAAAGCTAGATTAGTAGCTAAAGGATTCCTTCAAGAATATTGAGTCGAACCCCTTTAAAGATAGGGGAAACATTTGCCCCAGGTTGCTAAAATGACCACCATTCGTGGCATTCTTGCCTTGGCGGCCATAAAAAAGAAGCCCTTATTTTAACTTGACGTGAAGAATGCCTTTCAACAACATAAGGGATCCGCAAGAATAAGTTTCTATTCAGCCTCCTCCAACTCCAGGCTTCTCTTCTCGAATCCTAACTTGGTATGCAAGCTCAAGAAAGCGATTTACGTTACGGCCTCCGACAAGCTAAAGCAGGCACCAAGAGCTAATAAGGGTGCCTGCTTTCAGAAATTTAGCTCGTTTCTCACTGCTTCATTTTTAATAAAGGGTTCCACTGTAGCCGTGCGGATTCTTCCATCTTTGTTCGTCGACGTCATGGTCGTTGCCTCATCCTTCTTTTATACGTTGACGACAACATTCTCACCGGGAATGATTCTTCTCTTTTATTTGATTTCATCAAGGAGCTTGGCAACCAATTTGTCTCTTTCATCCGCTGCATTACTTTCTCGGCATGGAGGTATCTCGCTCCACCTCTGGACTTCGCCTAACCCAAACAAAGTATACTCTTGAATTCTTATCTCGTCCATCCTGCCCTGCGCTACGCCTATATCTCCAGGTGCCAAGCTATCCGCCCCTAATCCTATAAAAAAAAGGCAGGCTGCCCTGACGACCGACGCTCTACCTCGGGCTTTTGTTCTTGGTCGGAATCTCATTTCCTGGAGCGCTAAGAAGCAGCCCCTTACTCACCTCTTAATCTATAAAAAAAGCCCTATAAAGCTTTGAAGCAAGCTGCTAGAAGTAGCGCGCTAGCGCTTTACTAATAGAATATCAAGTAAAGGCTCTTCTCATCGAGAGTAGGTTCTTTTTTTTCAGGTACAAAAAGAAAATCAACATTTGATACCTCTTCTGACTTTCCGTTTTCCAACAGCAATTACACATTCCCTCGGCCTCTGATTACAGTCGAAGTGCCATTGCCCATATATATGAAGAACCTAGTTCTTCAATCATATCTGCACCTTCAAATTATTCCTTTCGGAAGAAAATATGATGCGAGGACCCGATCCACCAACTATCTGAAATGTTGGCAAACAGGGCCATAGTAGTGACCAACACCACCTTTTCCTGATCATCATTTTTCCCTTTGCCCTTCTTTTATTGGCACTCAAAACTCAAGTGACCTTTCTTCTTGCAGGACCAACACTCTATGTTTTTCAGGTCCTTCTGCACTCACTTTGTGCTTTTTCTTCTTTTGCTTTTCTTTTGCGCAGCATTAGTCTTTTCAGACTGCTGTTCAAATCTCTTTTCAGCTTCTGCCTAAAGAAAATGGTCAGATCAATCATAGTTAAAGGAGGAGTTTCACGGGAGAGAGTGGTTGTCAAAGACTCAAACGACTTCAGCAGACTTTCCGGTCACTGATCACGATCAGTCATTTTGACTCTCACTGCTACAAATTCTTTGATAATCTTCTCCATCTTGTCTAAGTGCTGAGACACGCTCGTCCCCTCTTGCATCTTGCTTGGAAAAAACCGTTGCCGAAGAAACTTAATGTTTACCATTGTCACTGACTCATAAATTCTCTTTGGAGTCTCCCCGATTTCTCATGCGGACTCAATGTCTCCCACTGAAACTAGTACCTTATCCTTGACCACCATTAGCACAGCTTCGAAGAACTTTTTTACTGTCTACAACTATGGATGCTGTTCATATGCTTTCTTTTGTTGTTTGGCTACAACAACATCAACTTGATTGAAGAAGCCATTAGCGCCAGATCTGCGGGCTTCTCTTTTCTCAAGAATGAAAAAAAAAAGAGATCCTGTTCTTTGAGAAGCAACTGCATTCTCATCTTCCAAACATCTACATTTAGAGGTTCCATTTTGCGATGCTTGACAATCGTATGCGTTAATGCAGTAATCATATCAGCAACCATAGATCCAGAAGATTGTATCGCTACCATATCCGCACAACCTGGGCTCTCATACCAGAAGATAACAATCTTTAGCTGAAAGAAAGAGAAAATTTTTCTAGGAATGTGCAGAGCTGAGACCAGCTGTTGTTGAGTGGCAGCAAATGAGAAAGACATATAGTTTGATTTGATTCGAAATATATAATAATAAAGTCAAGTTTTAAGAAAATAGAAAACTCTTTGAGATCACTCCACTATCTCTAGACAACGGATTTCTTCGACGTGTGTGTATCCTACTCTCATCTCAAAACCCAACCTCAGAAAAACAGCAGGCTTTCCCTGAATTTGTTTGTGCCCTTTGATTGAGTCCTTTTAAAAGACCCAACGGATCCCCCAAGGGGCGTGTCTAACTACCTCATAGATAGCATCCACAAGACACTGAATTAGCCTAGAAATGGGTGCATCTTTTTGCTATCTCTCACGACCTTTCGGTCCCCGGTTTCACTGGAAAATTGGAAGGTCATAAAACGCCCTCTACAGTTGCAAATGTGAAACGGTGCTAAAGCAGGACCCGTGACTATGAAAAATGACTGCTCAATCGAGACTTGAGTCACCTTGGAGTAAAGCCACATACTCAACAACGTTTCTGTCTGAACTGTGGAATCCCTAAATCGAAACATACTATAATAACTTCAAACACTGGATCTGCGGATCTACGTGTATTCCAAAATTCTGGTCTTCTTCAATCAGGTTCTCAAACCAATCAGGGAACTTCCAAAGACCAAACGATTTAATCCCAAACTCTTTCTGGCGGAACCTTCCGACTTTTTAGATAAAAACCACGCTGAATTTTTGCGATATTTTGAGACTCATTGTTTCAAAGCGGCGAAAACTCTCGCGAAATTCCCACGGCGAAGCCTCGAGAGACTTTTCACTTGTCTTCTGCGAGTCTGAGACCTTACTTCTGCGACTACTCGACTTTTGCAAGTCCTTATCTCGACAAAATCTCCTTAAAGTCTCCTCTATCTCAGAGTCTATTCTAAAAATAAACCAATAGCCCTATAATGGATTGAGTTACATAGTGCCACCCAGGTTTGGAACCCACTTTTTAGAAGTTCATGTGCACGCATGTGTCATCACCTCATTGGTCGGAGGTCCATAGAATCCAAATTTTATTTTCTATTTATTTAGTTTTTCTTAGAAGAGAGAAAGGGTACGCTCTCTAGAGGATTTGCTCGGGGCTGTTCACTTTCACTTGGTCGCCTGGTATCTTGGCTTGCGGGGGCAGGAATGGAAACGTCTGAGAGAGCGCTTCGCGAAAGAATCGTGTGGCGCGGTGAAAGGTTTCCCGTTGGGGTTTCCGGCCCCCCTGGTCTTCACCTAATTGTGGAAGAGGTGAGTTGATACTCAACTCTCTCTCGCGCGCCTTTCTTCAGCTAAGTTCTATCCTTAATAGAACTTCAGCTTGTTCCTGTTCGTCTATTCGGGACGGGCAGGCAGCCCACATACATGAAGAGAAGAAGAGAGGGGGGGTTCCTTGATATTAAGGTGTCAAGGCGGTCGAAGAAGGCCACAAGTGGAAGCAACCGATGCTTTGGTCATTCAGTTGACTCCTTGCCGCCAGTCCGTGCTTGCTGTCATGCTGGCAAAAGCAGGGGTTTCGGCCGGTTTTACCTACTATTGGATTTGAACCAATGACTCTCGCCGTATGAAAGCGATACTCTAACCGCTGAGTCAAGTAGGTCAAGCTGAGTCAAGTCAGAGAAAATAGACCCCTATAAGAGAAAGCCGCGCAACCAGAGTTCCCCTTACTATACAAGGGGGGGGCGGAGCGCTAAGAAAGAGAAAGCGTTATCACTATACGAAATGAAGCAGCGGCTAGCACGCTAAGATCAACCACTTGGAGAACGTGAAGCCTTTCTTTCTCGGGCGTCTGTCTTAATATAAGTGGATTCCGATTCATGCGGTCGTTCTCTGCTGCATTGGTGTTTGTTTTCACTCCCCACTCTCCACCATAACAAAATGTTTCCACTATATCTCAGGAGTAGTCAAAGGAAGTACGGCGGGTCCGAGTAGGAAAAAATTCACTAAGAAGTAGGGCATACAATACAACAATGGATCAATTCATTCAACAAGATCCGTTCGGATCGGACCAGGATGAATGGGATTGGTCTGACCTCTCGCTCGGATGTAAGACTCCCACCGCCGACAGATGTCCCATGCCACGTTTCGTGAACAGCTATGCCCGAGAATGAATGAATTGTGATATAGCGCCGAATAAGCCACAGCTCTATTCCCGACTCGAAATCCATAAATTGTTGGGAGAACTGCTCTCTCTATCTCAGCTGCTTTCCCTACTACCGGCACAAGAGGGACTTTTTCTCTAAAGCCTACTTCCTCTCTCTGATCTCCAAACCCATTTTGTCCCGATACTGGAAGCCGCGTTTGAAGATGAGTGGATCGGGAATCTAACCCAGCGAAGAAAACGCCTACTTATAAGTCAGGCGCACTAGCGCACCAAGCAAGAAAACGGCGGGATTGACTGGCTAGCTCGTGCAATCAACGAAAAAATCCTTCGCCTTAGTAAGCTAAGCAAGCCTGGTTCTCCGGGCACTACGGTAGGACGTGGATCGATCATGACGAGAATGGACTTCTCCGTAATGTAATAGAAGAGTCACAGTCCAGTTCCCCGGGCTTTCTCCCTTCTCGACCAGACGAAGGAGATATGAATTCAATTCAGGCGGGTAAGGGCTTGGCTTGACCCTGTGTTCTCTCCTGGTCGGGTCGTAGGCGAAGACTGGCAAAGTTCATCATTCAGTGGTGGGGTGCTCATAGAAAAGAAGGCGTCGCGTCGCCCAACGAGTGGCAGATTTTGATGGAGTCTCGCTTTGATGCTGGGGAGATCCATAGATCTGGATAGAGTCTCGCTCATAGATAGAGGAAGAGTACGCGCGCTAGCGCGCTACGGCTTACGCAGGTGATCGGATCAGATAGCCCTTCGGGCAACCAACCAAAGACCGGAGCATCTTAGCAGACACTGGAGAGAAATCCCTAGTCACTTCGTCGCTCCAAAATCTTTTGGCAAACTCCAAAGACTTAAAAAAAAAATGTTTTAAATGAGAGACTTTTCTTTAGATATAGTTATAGTACACTGAAACTCTTTATTATGGTAAGCGGCCGCCACCTTCTCGTCGGCGATCACCGTCGCCAAGAATGGCATAGTCGCAAAGCTTCGTCGTGCCATACAGCAGCTATCCACACAAGCATATGATGTGTAAGTGTGAATAGAGGCCAAGAACTCAAAAATCCGAGGGGTTGACCGTTCGTGAACGTCACAACCGATGACCTATAGCCTTTATAAACTATATGGTAATTGAAAGACTACAGAACAAAGTATGAACGTCCAGGAAGTTGCAAAGGGATTTCCGAACAACCCTGCAATCATACAGGACGTCAGGATAACAGGCAAGGAATCGGTAGCAGCCTTGAGATCAAAAGAGAATCTTTTTTTATTTCCTCTCAGGTACTGCAACGGTTGGGTCTGGTTATAGGTACCTTCCATTTTGAACCTTGCCAAAACCGTCATGGCCCAATCATGTATAGGCCGTACCAAGGCCTGATACAAGGGTGAGCCAATAGGGAATAACCCTTTCTTCCCTGCTCCCTCGACCTTCATTCCCATCCTGCCAAGCTGAGGCTGCCAGCGCATTGTATCTAACCACACTGTGGCAAATCGATACAAGTAGCTAAACAGCTTGCTATACCATACAAAGGCATCTCCGACCGAACGGTTAGGCAAGACTACGGCGCTGGGGTAAACATCCCGTTTACCAAACAAGACGTCGAGAGTTTCACTTAACCATTCCCCTCCTGCAGCCAAAGTGATAGCGGTTCTAGCATCCACCGGTAATGCGTGGAAGAGGGTAAGCTTTCTATGTGGATAGGACGTATCAACACCTTTTGCATCTTTTAAAGGGAAATATATGAGAATAATATTGTGTTGGGTCCTGAGGACCAGGATGGCCGAAGATCAAAACCTAAATGTGCCAGGGGTTGATCATCGAAGCCAGGGCAATAACGATGAAGGAATTTGAGCGCTGATGTAGCTAACAGCCGCCTTCATAGTCGATTCATTAGGGTCGTCACCTTCTACCCAACTAGTGGAAGTATCCACCGTTTTCTTTGTCTGTTAAGCCTCACAGCTATGGGACTTCCTAAATAAAACTGCAATCGTAGTTTATCAACCACTCACAAGACCACCGAGATCTTCGACTTAGCTCCCAAAGGTAATCCACCCGGCCCTTCCCCAACCTATACAAGGGGAGCGGAAGATAACGAAAGGGAGACAAAGTCCTAACTAAATCATAACACAAGAACCTCCGTCTACATCATAACACAAGCTACCCATTCCATCTATTCAGTCGAGTGGATCCGATTCGTTCTTATCTATAGATAACGCAAGAGAGAACTTATGACTTCGCGGATGGAGAGGGATTCGAACCCCCGGTATTTCTATCAATACTTCGGTTTTCAAGACCGACTCTTTCAACCGCTCAGACATCCATCCCCTTCGCGCTTCGCCCGCCCTATCTATCCGCGCGCTGGCAGGTAGGGGCTTATCTATGTGATTCGCTACGCTTGCTTGCGCCTATCGGCGGACTCTATTGCCTGCCGGTTAGCGAAACTTTTCCGGTAGTACGAATCGCTACGCTTCGCTTGTTTCTATAGGATAATATGCACCTTGGTTGCTGCGCTCCCTGCGGGTAATATAAAGAGAGTGAAGAACGAATGATCCTCCAAACGATTGAGTCCGACTCAAGCGAGTGAGTGAAAGGCGTGGCAAGAGAGCGAGTTCGACTCGCGAACGATCAGCAAGTGAAGGACCGATCCTTTTGCGCCAGGACTGTTGCGAGACTGGTACTTGGCGGCTCACGAGCAACATATAGACTAAGGTTGCCCATCACTCCCTCGCTCTTTTTGTTTTTTTGCCCTTTCTATTCTCTTTCTAGTATGGTTCCTCCATAAGAACACTGAACGCCCAGCTTCGCAGAGCAGCTCTCTCCCCAGCCCACAGCATAGTGTGGAATCTGGATCGTTTCATCGAGCACCATTTCTTTTAGATATAAAGGTGTTCTGACTCTATTGGATCAAGTCATAACCTACGCCTTCTACTAGTAGACTACTATGGAGAGACTAAGCTCTATTTCAGAGATGGGACTCTCTTGACTTTGATTAGCCCCTACTAGTAAGAAGCTGTTCCCGAGCCACAGCTTCCCACCAAGCTAAGATCGTTTTTAGGGCTCGTTGTGCTGTGCGCTTTAGTTTGATTGCAGCGCTTTAGGGCTCGTGAACTATTACCGCAGATTCTTCGAGACTCAAAAATCTCCTAAAGAAGAACGTACGGACCGATCAATTTGTAGGTCCTCGTTGACTTGATTCACAAAAGTGAACTTAGGCTCAATCTTGCTAAATCTCCTTAATAACGTAAGGACTTCGCCCTTCACGTTCTCTCTTTTAGTGAGCAAGGCAGCCTGGAGTTCTTCCTTTTCCTTCTTCTTGTTGCTGGATATCTCGTTCGTACACATCTTCTTTTTGTTTCTCGAACCTATAGTGAGTTACAGACAGAGTTCGAAAGGGTCAAATCTTTGATGATTCCATCATACATGATTGAGTTGCGAAAACTTCTGGATAGGTATCCTACATCTGAACTGAATTCTTTCTGGTTAAAGAATCTCTTTCTAGTTGCTCGAGAACAATTAGGAGATTCTCTAGAAGAAATACGGGGTTCTGCTTCTGGCGGCAACATGCTATGGGGTGGCGGTCCCACTTATGGGGTCAAATCAATACGTTCTAAGAAGAAATATTTGAATATCAATCTCATCGATATCATCGATTTCATAAGTATCATACCAAATCCCATCAATCGAATCGCTTTTTCCAGAAATACGAGACATCTAAGTCGTAAAGAGACCTATTCATTGATAAGAAAAAGAAAAAAGGTGAACGGTGATTGGATTGATGATAAAATAGAATCCTGGGTCTCGAACAGTGATTCGGTTGATGATAAAGAAAGAGAATTCTTGGTTCAGTTCTCCACCTTAACGACAGAAAAAAGGATTGATCAAATTCTATTGAGTCTGACTCAGAGTGATCATTTATAAAAGAATGACTCTGGTTATCAAATGATTGAACAACCGGGAGCAATTGACTTACGATACTTAGTTGACATTCATAAAAAGTATCATATGAATTATGAGTTCAATACATCCTGTTTAGCAGAAAGACGGATATTCCTTGCTCATTATCAGACAATCACTTATTCACAAACCTCCTGTGGGTCTAATAGTTTTCATTTCCCATCTCATGGAAAACCTTTTTCGCTCCGCTTAGCCCTATCCCTCTCTAGGGGTATTTTAGTGATAGGTTCTATAGGAACTGGACGATCCTATTTGGTCAAATACCTAGCGACAAACTCCTATGTTCCTTTCATTACAGTATTTCTGAACAAGTTCCTGGATAACAAGCCTAAGGGTTTTCTTATTGATGATAGTGACGATATTGATGATAGTGACGATATCGACCGCGACCTTGATACGGAGCTGGAGCTTCTAACTATGATGAATGCGCTAACTATGGATATGATGCCGGAAATAGACCGGTTTTATATCACCCTTCAATTCGAATTAGCAAAAGCAATGTCTC